TTTTCCTTTTACTAGAAATTTCATTGTTGTCAGTATTGACATGTAGAATGGGACTCTCTCTTTATCCTCGTCCGATTAATCCTATTTTTAAAAGATCTCAAAAACAATGAATTGAAGGATTTGATTACTTAATATTTGAGTGGAATGAATTCACAATAATTGTAAAAAAATTCAGAATCTTCTATTTCATAATCATTCCTAATTTCATTCTAAAAAATAAATAAAGAACCTATATTATCATATGGGTTCTGTGATTAATCGTTTGCTATGTCAGTATCTATACGTGTGTATTAGATGTATAAAGCCCTTCTTTCTCTAATTTAGTAATTTAGAGGGAGTTTCACTACCAACACAACGTAATTACACCTCGATTCGTTAGAACAGCTTCCATTGAGTCTCTGCACCTATCCTTTTCCTTTGGGTTCTAGTTTGAGAACCACTTGTTTTTTCAAAAAAGGGATTTGGCTCAGGATTGCCCATTTTTCATTCCAGGGTTTCTCTGAATTTGGAAGTTACCACTTAGCAGGTTTCCATACCAAGGCTCAATACAATCAAGTCCGTAGCGTCTACCGATTTCGCCATATCCCCATTGTCCTTTTTTTTCTTTGAAACCTGGATTCCTTGTGTAATTTCCTACATTTCTTAGTTTTTTTTTTGAATCATTGAATTCATTATTCGACGTAGTCTAGCAGCTCGTCTCTATTCAAGAGACCCCGCTTATTGCAATTCAGAATTGAATTGATTCTACCGTTGATATATTTGCAATTCAATCGGAATCAGTATATCCAAAAGTTTTTCTCTCCTCCACCCCCTTCTTTCCTTTTTTAGAATATTCAAAATCATACTATAACGCTTGATATTCATTCTTTTTTTCTAATCAGAATTCTAAATTTCATTTGTTATGATTCTATCTTTTCCTTAGTGAAATATTAATCCTTAAATTATTAACAAATAAAAAAAACAAAATATTTCAAAAAATGTAAAAATGTATATAATGCTCGAATGAAAATGCTAAGAGATTCGCATTTTCTCTTTATTATTCATATAGATTATTCTTTTCTATGTATTAGATTATTCGTCCGAGCCATATCAAATTGAAAATCAAATTCAATATAGAAATTGGAATAGATTCTATATCAAATTGAAAATCAAATTCAATATAGAAATTGGAATAGATTCTATTAGAAAAATGGATTTGCGAGTTAGAGAAATAAAAAGAAAGTTCAATAAATTCTATAATCCTATTAAATTCTATAATCCTATTTAAGAATATCGTTTAGTTAAGCATATCAAGCTAACTTTATCTTTATGAAATTCTAGTATTTTTTTTCTAAGTAGAATTTCAAATTTCGAACTAGTTAATAACTAAGATTAATAATTAAGATTAAGATCTGCCATTTTACAGATTTCCTATATATATTTCTATTTGTTACACTATTTCTGTTATGTAAGCCCACTTAGCTCAGAGGTTAGAGCATCGCATTTGTAATGCGAGGGTCATCGGTTCAAATCCGATAGTCGGCTTTTTTCTCTATTGATGTTCCATGAACAAGAATCTCTTTTTTTTCTCCGAATTAAATGGAGAATCCAGAGTCCATTACGTCGTTCTACCTTACAATTTTGCTAGATACAAAACATTAAAATAAATAATATATATACAAAAAATCCAGATGTTGATGAAATTCCATTTTTTGTGGTACTTTAGTAGATTTTACTCTATTTATCCTTTAGTTTAATTCAGTTTTAATTTCGATGTATTCTGGAATGTAAATACAATGAAATTTATTGTGTAAAATGGAATTTCAATAAAAAAAGGAGTCTTCATGTCCCGTTATCGAGGACCTCGTTTAAAAAAAATACGCCGTCTGGGAGCTTTACCAGGACTCACTAGAAAAACGCCTAAATCCGGAAGTAATCTGAAAAAGAAATTCCATTCTGGGAAAAAAGAGCAATATCGTATTCGTCTTCAAGAAAAACAGAAATTGCGTTTTCATTATGGTCTGACAGAACGACAATTACTTAGATATGTACATATCGCTGGAAAAGCAAAAAAGTCAACAGGTCAAGTTTTACTACAATTACTTGAAATGCGTTTGGATAATATTGTTTTTCGATTGGGTATGGCTTCAACCATTCCTGGGGCCCGGCAATTAGTTAATCATAGACATATTTTAGTTAATGGTCGTATAGTTGATATACCAAGTTTTCGTTGCAAACCCCGAGATATTATTACTACGAAGGATAACCAAAGATCAAAACGTCTGGTTCAAAATTCTATTGCTTCATCCGATCCGGGCAAATTGCCAAAGCATTTGACGGTTGATACATTGCAATATAAAGGACTAGTACAAAAAATCCTAGATAGAAAGTGGGTCGGTCTGAAAATAAATGAGCTGTTAGTTGTAGAATATTACTCTCGTCAGACTTGAGCTTAACGCAAAAGGAAAGGTTCATAGAATTTTTTTTCCCCTTCCCCTTTCCCCGAACTAAATCGACCTAAGGCTCTTAATTCGTATTTTCCCATTCACCTAGCAGAAATAGATTAACCTTAGGATCTTTTTTCTTTTTTGTTATATTTTACATACCAAAGTTATTTGCTTTAGAGAATTCTATTAAATAAAGGTATTATTGCTCAAATAAATTGTTATTTGATTTGATACATTGTAATCGGTAACGTTGATGAATTAAGAGAAACGGAAAGAGAGGGATTCGAACCCTCGGTAAACAAAAGTCTACATAGCAGTTCCAATGCTACGCCTTGAACCGCTCGGCCATCTCTCCTACATAATCTTATTATGGAAAATAAACTGAGTGAATAGCGAGTTTTCGTATTCCTGCAGTACAGGTACAGCCACAACCGTTCGGGGATTCCATGGCTCTATTGGAAAAATTCTTTTTTTTTATCTAAGTGTAAGGATCCTTTATTTTTTTTACTAGGAATTCCGCTCCCTTAAAAGTTTTTCTTTGGGGAAAACCCAAATAAAAAGAGAATAGAAGAATCCTTATTATTCCATAAGAAAATAAAGGAACCAAGGAACCCTAGAATTCTATTTGCATAAGGTATGTTACGCCATACAATCTAAATAAAAAAGGGTATGGGATAATTAATGACTTTGAAAACGCGAAATAGCTGATGACAGAAGTTGTTGTTGAGAAATAGGAAAGTGGAATGAAATCCAATCTTAGTCAAATATTTCATATCTCTTCTTGTCCAAACAGAAGGAAAAGGAGACAATTTGAGCTGAGTGGAAAATCCATACCTCTCTTATCCATTTAGAGCATATGGAGCGATTTATAAGTTTTTATGTTATTTTGTGATAGAATGAAAAGAATTCTATATAGAATGGATTGGGAATTATGGCTAGATCCCGTATAAATGGAAATTTCATTGATAAGACCTCCTCGATTGTAGCCAATATTTTATTGCAAATAATTCCGACAACCTCAGGGGAAAAAAGGGCATTTACTTATTATAGAGATGGTGCGATTTGACTCTTTTTTTTTTTTTTGTTTTTTTTATTTAGCCCTACCTACATCTCATTCTTACGAGAAAGAGAGGGGGTTCGCATAGAGAGAGCAAAATTAGTAAAGGAAACCCACGCTTGGGGAAGGTGAGGTGAACTAACAATTCCTTCTGTCGTGTATCCTCGATTGATGTGGCCTTAGATGCTTCAATTGTAGATTTGAGTATTGAGCGAAAGGTTACACCTAAAGGATAGGTTCTGTATTACAGGCTAATCCTACTCTACTAGGACCAATAGGCAGCATAGGGGAGAAAAGCACTACACCTCGAAATAGGAATCAACAAGAGAAAAACTTTGTTAGAAATTAACCCTTTCCTGATTGGTATCAGGGTTGGGAAGAATGGTTGGGATAGCAAACAACCATCAGGTTTGTACGTTGGATACCCTTATAACCATCAAAGGTCGTTGAAGTGGCTAATTCCTCTAAATAGGAGGCGTTGAGAACAAAGAAATTCCTGGAGCTATCGTTTTCCTCTAGCATTAATAGAATTCATTGGTGTTAAGAAAAACCTCTTGGGGGAAGGTTGGCTAGAGATTTCTTGGAAAAATACCAGCCCCCTTCGGTCCATAATGAGATGGGACTAATTCTATTTTCATTCTATAGATTTTTTGCTTAGTACTATGTACAGAAGGGAGGAGCCGTATGAGATGAAAACCTCATGTACGGTTTTGGAACGGAGATTTTTTGAATAGAATGAACGACCGTAACGGATGTTGGCTCAATCTGAAGGAAATTATGCGGAAGCTTTGCAGAATTATTATGAAGCTACGCGACTAGAAATTGATCCCTATGATCGAAGTTATATACTATATAACATCGGCCTTATACACACAAGCAATGGAGAGCATACAAAGGCTTTGGAATATTATTTCCGGGCGCTAGAACGAAACCCCTTCTTACCGCAAGCTTTTAATAATATGGCCGTGATCTGTCATTACGTGCGACTATCTCCACTATAGAAAGAAAGAAGAAAAAAAGATGAAATTTTCTAGTATTTACTAGAAAAAGGGCTTTCTACATAGGGATCGTCAAAACAATGATTTTGCCCTATCAGCTGTAGGAAGGAAGAACACTTCACGAGAATCAAAATAAGAAGAAAGTCGAGCCGAGCCTATACTACTACTCTATGGATAAAGTCTCAAATTGATAGAGAAAGCACCGTAAAGATCAATTAGTGAGCGACTGGGTCGATACAACTAAAAAAAACTGCTTAATTATACCATGATATGGGGCAAAATTTAGGAATCTGCTTATGTAATAGAGCCGATCCACTAAAGGATTAAGCAGCGGTGTAGTATCAGATCCCAAAGATAGTAAGTTCTTTTTTCTTTCTTATGGGAAAAAGTCTTTTTCAAGGATTCTATAGAAATTTCATATATGAAAGACACGAAACCGAGATAGTTACCTTTCAGAAAATTCGAACGAAGGATATAGGTCTATCTATGCTTCATTCTTCTGAAGGTGGGAGAAAAGATCAGACTGATTATTGATCAAAATTAGGGTTTGAAACTTAGGTAATTAACTTCTTCTGCTTAACCCAAGAAGAAATTGGATCGATTTTTGAGAAATCGAATTCAGTTAAGATAGGGGAAATTAAGATAGCAATTTCTGAGCCGTATGAGGTAGGAAACTCTCAAGTACGGTTCTAGGGGAAGGAACTGCCTATTCCGACCGAGGAGAACAGGCCATTCTACAGGGCGATTCGGAAATTGCAGAAGCTTGGTTTGATCAAGCTGCTGAGTATTGGAAACAAGCTATAGCGCTTACTCCGGGAAATTATATTGAAGCACAGAACTGGTTGAAGATTACGAAGCGCTTTGAATTTGAATAAGACCACTCTTCATTTTCATAAAATGGGCGGTTTGGTTGTTGATCCATTAATCAAATAATTTTGGTAAGAAGATCGAATCAAGAATTTCATTATATCCCTTTCTTCTACCTTCGATTTTATATCATTTCGATTTTATATCATATTTCATAAGGATAAACAATTTTCATAAGGATAAACAATAGGGATAGGCTCTAGAACAGAGGTAATAAAGTAAATAAAAGGGGGCAATCTAAATATTCCTACCTAAGGGACGATTTTTTTAATAATTCTAATGAGTTTCTTGGAATTTGGAATCGAATAAAAATATTTATATTATGCTCACTCAAGGAAAGTAGATGTAGGGCTTATACCCTAAAAAAAAAAAAATACACTAGCTTCTTAAATTAAAACGTAAAAAAAAATCTTTTTTGTTACGTCGGGAAATAATTTTCCAGGATAACCAATGTCCGTTAGGCACCTAATCCTTATGTCATAATAGATCCGAACACTTGCCTCGGATTGACTTCAATATATAATTGCTCCAGTGAATAACTAAAAAAAAAATAGAAGGGCGGTAGATAGTAAAGAAAAGGACTAATCATAATATCTATCCTTCAAAGATTCACTAAAAAGACAGTTGGCGGGTCTCTTTGTATGTCTTATCCGGAAAGAGGAGGACTTAATGATTATTCGTTCGCCGGAACCAGAAGTTAAAATTGTTGTGGATAGGGATCCTGTAAAAACATCTTTTGAGGAATGGGCCAGACCCGGTCATTTCTCAAGAACAATAGCTAAGGGCCCCGATACTACCACTTGGATCTGGAACCTACATGCTGATGCTCACGATTTCGATAGTCATACCGGTGATTTGGAGGAGATCTCTCGAAAAATCTTTAGTGCTCATTTCGGTCAACTCTCCATTATCTTTCTTTGGTTGAGTGGCATGTACTTCCACGGTGCCCGTTTTTCCAATTATGAAGCATGGCTAAGCGATCCTACTCACATTGGACCCAGTGCTCAGGTAGTTTGGCCAATAGTAGGGCAAGAAATTTTGAATGGTGATGTAGGCGGTGGTTTCCGAGGAATCCAAATAACCTCCGGTTTTTTTCAGATTTGGCGAGCATCTGGAATAACTAGTGAGTTACAACTCTATTGTACTGCAATCGGTGCATTGATTTTTGCATCGTTAATGCTTTTTGCTGGTTGGTTCCATTATCACAAAGCCGCTCCCAAATTGGCCTGGTTCCAAGATGTAGAATCCATGTTGAATCACCACTTAGCGGGGTTATTAGGACTTGGGTCTCTTTCTTGGGCGGGACACCAAATCCATGTATCTTTACCGATTAACCAATTTCTTGACGCTGGGGTTGATCCTAAAGAGATACCACTTCCTCATGAATTTATCTTGAATCGTGACCTTTTGGCTCAACTTTATCCTAGTTTTGCCGAAGGAGCAACCCCCTTTTTCACCTTGAATTGGTCCAAATACGCAGAATTTCTTACTTTTCGCGGAGGACTAGATCCAATAACCGGTGGCCTATGGTTGAGCGATATTGCGCACCATCATTTAGCTATTGCTATTCTTTTCCTGATCGCTGGTCATATGTATAGGACCAACTGGGGTATTGGTCATGGACTTAAAGATATTTTGGAGGCTCATAAAGGCCCATTTACAGGACAAGGCCATAAGGGTCTCTATGAAATCCTAACAACGTCATGGCATGCTCAATTATCTCTTAACCTAGCTATGCTAGGCTCTCTAACTATTGTTGTAGCTCATCATATGTACTCTATGCCCCCCTATCCATACCTAGCTACTGACTATGGTACACAACTTTCCTTGTTCACACACCACATGTGGATTGGCGGATTTCTAATAGTTGGTGCTGCTGCACATGCAGCCATTTTTATGGTAAGAGACTATGATCCAACTACTCGATACAACGATCTATTAGATCGCGTCCTTAGACACCGCGATGCAATCATATCCCACCTTAACTGGGTATGTATATTTCTAGGTTTTCACAGTTTTGGCTTGTACATTCATAATGATACCATGAGTGCTTTAGGCCGTCCCCAAGATATGTTTTCGGATACCGCCATACAATTACAACCCATCTTTGCTCAATGGGTACAAAATATCCATGCTGACGCGCCTGGCGTAA